TATATTTATATAAAAAAATATTAAAAATGGGTTTATATTATATTATATTATATTATATCCTATTATATTATATTATATATTTATATATATATATATATACCTATACCTATATATATATATATATATTTAAATATTTAAAAGTAATTTAAAATTTTAAAATTAATTAAAATTAATAAATTATAAAATAATATTTTAAATTATTTTTATTTGATTTAATATAAAATGATTTATAATTTTTTTTTTTTTTAACTTAATTTTATAAAAAGAAAAAAAAGAAATTTTTTAATATTTAATAATTTTTAATAAATATTTTTTTATAAAAAAAAAAAAAAAAAAAATCTATTTTTATAATTTTATATATAAAAAATTTTTTATGGTTTAAAAAATTTATTATAAATTTATTTTACATATAAATTTTAGTGTATATTTTTAGTTATTTTAAAAATAATTAAATTGTTAGTTATAGTAATTAATTTTAAAAATTTAAGAAATTAAGATTTAGTAATATTTAAATTAATAACAAATTTTGTGCCAGCAGTTGCGGTTAAACAAAAATTAAATTAAATTTTTTTAGTAATTAATAAATATAAATATAATTAAATTTAAATTAAAAATTATTAAGTGAAATTTTAATTTTTAAAAAAAAATAATATTAATATGAATTAATAAATTAAAAAATAAACTAGGATTAGATACCCTATTATTGAAATTTAAATAAATAATACTAAAATAGTATTTATTAATATATTGAAACTTAAATAATTTGGCGGTATTTTAGTTCATTTAGAGGAATCTGTTAGGTAATTGATAATCCACGAATAAATTTACTTAATTTTTAATTTTGTATATCGTTGTTAAAAAAATATTTTTAAATAATAATAATATTTAATATTTAAAATAATAAAATAAATCAGATCAAGATGCAGATTATAATTAAGAATATAATGGATTACAATAAATTTATTTATATAGATATTAAAATGAAAAATTTAATTGAAAGTGGATTTAAATGTAATTTTTTTAAATTTTTAAAAATGATTGAAATTTAAAATATGTACACATCGCCCGTCGCTTTCATATATAAATTGAAATAAGTCGTAACAAAGTAGAAGTACTGGAAAGTGTTTCTAGAAAGAACAAATTAGAGCTTGTAAAAAGTATTTCATTTACATTGAAAAGAAAATTGAATAAAATTCAGTTAATTTGAAGTTAAAAATTAATAAATAATGCTATAATAAAAAAATTTTTAATTAAAATAATTTAAAGGGGGGTTAAAGTATTTTAAAAGAAAAAATAAAAAAATTTATAGTAAATTAGTATTGTAAAAGAAATTTGAAATAATATGAAAATTAATTATTTAAAAAGTAATATTAATTTTATGTATCTTGTGTATCAGAGTTTATTTAATAAAATTTTATAAAAAAAATTCTCGAATTTAAAAGAGAGAATTAATTATAAAAGTTATTGTTTCATAACTATTTTTAATAATTAATTTGAAATGAAATGTTAATCGTTTTTAAAAATATCTAGTTTTTTTAGAAAAAAATTTAATTTTAAAATTAAAAATTAATATAAATTTTTATTTATTTTATTATATAATTTAATTTTTATAATTTAAGGGATAAGCTTTAAATTAAAATTTTATAATTAATAAATTTAAATTATTTAAAATTTTTAGAATTTATATTGTTAAATAAATTATAATTTTTTATAAATAATTTTAAATAAAAAAAAATTTAAATATATAATTTAATTTTTTATAAAAAATTAATTAAAAATAATATTTAATTAGGAATAATGATAAAATTAGTATATAAATAAATAAATATAAAAATTATTTTTTGATAATTAATTTAAAGGAATTCGGCAAATATATATATATATATATATATATATATATAATTTATATTCACTTGTTTATCAAAAACATGTCTTTTTGAAAATAATTTAAAGTCTAATCTGCCCACTGATTTATATTAAAGGGCTGCAGTAATTTGACTGTACAAAGGTAGCATAATCATTAGTCTCTTAATTGGTGACTTGTATGAAGGATTGGATGAAATATAAACTGTCTCTAATTTATTTTATAAAATTTAATTATTTAATTAAAAAGTTAAAATATTTTTAAAAGACGAGAAGACCCTATAGAGTTTTATTATTAAAATAATTAAATATTTAATATAAATTTTTAATTAAAATTATTTTAATAATTTTGTTGGGGTGATAAAAAAATTAAATAAACTTTTTTTAAAATTTAACATAAATAAGTGATAAGATGATCCATAATTTTTGATTAAAAGAATAAATTACCTTAGGGATAACAGCGTAATTTTTTTTTTTAGTTCAAATAAAAAAAAAAGTTTGCGACCTCGATGTTGGATTAAGATAAAAATTAAATGCAAAAGTTTAAATTTTTTGATCTGTTCGATCATTAAAATCTTACATGATCTGAGTTCAAACCGGTGTGAGCCAGGTTGGTTTCTATCTTTAGAAAAATAAAATATTTTAGTACGAAAGGATCAAGTATTTTAAATAATTTAATTATTTGAATTTTATTAATATAAATTAAATGAAACTATTTTGGCAGAAAAGTGTAATGGTTTTAGAAATCATTTATATATATAAATATGATTATATAGATAGTAAATGATTAAATTTGATATTGTTTTAATTTTTTTAGGGGGTTTAATTTTAATTATTGGTGTATTAATTGGGGTTGCATTTTTAACATTATTAGAGCGAAAAGTATTAGGTTATATTCAGATTCGTAAAGGTCCAAATAAATTAGGATTTATAGGAATTTTACAGCCATTTTCTGATGCAATTAAATTATTTACTAAAGAACAGATTTATCCTATATTTTCTAATTATATTTCTTATTATTTTTCTCCTATTATTAGATTTATTTTGTCTTTAATAATTTGAATATTAATTCCTTATTATTTTAATTTAATTAGATTTAATTTAGGAATTTTATTTTTTTTAAGATGTACAAGAATAGGAGTTTATACTGTAATAATTTCAGGTTGATCTTCTAATTCAAATTATGCATTAGGTGGATTACGTGCAGTAGCTCAGACTATTTCTTATGAAGTTAGATTAGCATTAATTATAATATCTAGAATTTTAATAATTATAGATTTTAATTTAATAAAGTTTAGTATTTATCAAAATTTAATTTGGTTTATTATTTTAATATTTCCTTTAAGATTAATATGATTATCTTCAAGAATAGCAGAAACTAATCGTACTCCCTTTGATTTTGCTGAAGGAGAAAGAGAATTAGTTTCTGGATTTAATATTGAATATAGTAGAGGAGGATTTGCTTTGATTTTTTTAGCTGAATATTCTAGAATTTTATTTATAAGTTTATTAATAGTAATTTTATATATAGGGGGTTATAATTTAAGTTTTATTTTTTATTTAAAATTAAGTATAATATCTTTTTTATTTATTTGAGTTCGGGGTACATTACCTCGTTATCGATATGATAAATTAATATATTTAGCTTGGAAAAGATATTTACCTATTTCTTTAAATTTTTTAATATTATATTTAGGCTTAAAGATTTTTTTATTATAATAAATTTTATTTAGTATATATATATATATATATATATAAAAAATTAATAGAATAAAAAAATTCTTTCTTAAGTTTTCAAAACAAATGCTTATAACAAGCTCATTAATTAATATTTAAAGATTAATTTATCTCATAAATTTCTTACTAATGGGTTAGTAATAAAATAAGAAAAATAAATAAATGTTAAAATTTGACCTGTAATAATATAAGGATCTTCTACTGGTCGTGCTCCAATTCATGTTAATAAAATTACAGTTGATAATATAATTCAAAATAATCTTTGATTAATAGGGTAAAATTGAATTCCTTGAAATTTTTTATTATAAGTAAAAGGTAAAATAATTAAAATTAAAATTGAAACTACTAAAGCAATAACTCCTCCTAATTTATTAGGAATTGATCGTAAAATTGCATAAGCAAATAAAAAGTATCATTCAGGTTGAATATGGGGGGGAGTTACTAAAGGATTAGCTGGAATAAAATTATCTGGATCTCCTAATAAATATGGGTTAATTAATGTTAATATAATTAAAATAAATATTAAAATAATAAATCCAATTAAATCTTTAAAAGTAAAAAATGGATGAAATGGAATTTTATCTAAGTTACTATTAATTCCTAATGGGTTATTAGATCCAGTTTGATGTAAAAAAAGTAGATGAATTATGGTTATTATTACAATAATAAATGGTAAAATAAAATGAAAAGTATAAAATCGGGTTAAAGTAGCATTATCTACAGCAAATCCTCCTCAAATTCAATTTACTAATATATTTCCTAAATAAGGAATTGCTGATAATAAATTGGTAATTACTGTAGCTCCTCAAAAAGATATTTGACCTCAAGGAAGAACATATCCTATAAATGCTGTTGCTATGAGTAAAAATAAAATAATTACTCCAATTATTCATGTATATTTTAAATTAAAAGATTCATAATAAATTCCCCGTCCAATATGTAAATAAATACAAATAAAAAAAAAAGAAGCTCCATTAGCATGTAAAGTTCGAATTAATCATCCATAATTTACATTTCGGCAAATATAATTAACTCTATTAAAAGCTATATCAATATTGGCTGTATAATATATAGTTAAAAAGATTCCAGTAATAAGTTGAATTATTAAACATAAAGCTAATAAGGATCCAAAATTTCATCAAGTTGAAATATTAGAAGGTGTTGGTAAATCAATTAAAGAATTATTAATGATTTTAAAAATAGGGTGATTTTTTCGAATTGGTTTAAAATTATTTATCATTTTATTAATTAATTAATTATAAGAACTTCGTAAAGGTCCATAGAAAATATTAGTAATTTTTACTACCGCCACTAAAGTAATAAATAAATAAATAATTATTATTATTATTATTAAAAAAGTTTGATTATTATATAATTTAGCTAAATTTATTTTATATTCATTATTAAAAAATAAAAAATTATTAAAAAAGTTATTTAGTTCTAAATTTGTTATTAAATTTATTCATTTTAAATTATTTATAAAAATAAAAGATAAAATTAAACAAATAATAAAACAAATAATTATAAATATATTTATAAAAAAAGAATTAGAAAATAATTCATTAGAAGCAATTCTTGAAACATAAATAAATAATACTAATAATCCCCCTAAGAAAGTTAAAAATAAAATATAAGAAAATCAGTAAGTATTAATTAATATACCTGAAATTAAAGAGATTAAAAGAGTTTGTATTAAAATTATTAAACCCATAGATAATGGATGATTTAAAAAAAATATAAAAAAAGAAATTATTATAATTAATAAAGATAAAAATATTTTTAAAATTTCAAAGAATAGTTTATAAAAATAATAATTTTGGAGATTATAGATAAAGAGATTTCTTTTTCTTTGAAGTTTTTAAAGAAATTTCTTAATTTTGATTTACAAGACCAATGTTTTTTATTAAACTATAAAAACATAAATGATAATAATATTAACAATATTTTTAATTGGAAATATAATTTTTGTATCAAAACATAAACATTTATTAATTATATTATTAAGATTAGAATTTATAGTTTTAAGACTTTTTTTTTTTTTAATAGAAATATTAATATTTAGAGAATTTGATTTGTATATTTTAATGGTTTTTTTAGTTTTTTCTGTTTGTGAAGGAGCTTTAGGTTTATCTATTTTAGTATCAATAATTCGAACTCATGGTAATGATTATTTTCAGAGATTTAATTTATTATAAATGATAAGATTTTTTTTTATAATAATTTTTATAATTCCTTTATGTTTAGTAAAAAATATATTTTGAATGGTTCAAATATTATTATTATTATTAATATTTATATTTATAAATAAATCATTAAGAATTATAATATTTTTTAGAGTTAGATATATATATTCATTAGATATAATTTCATTTGGTTTAATTTTATTAAGAATTTGAATTAGAATATTAATAATTATAGCTAGAGAAAATTTATATAAAAAAAAATTTTATGATAAATTTTTTTTATTAAATGTAATTTTTTTATTAATAATATTATTTTTAACTTTTAGAGTTATAAATTTATTTATATTTTATTTATTTTTTGAAAGTAGATTAATTCCCACATTATTATTAATTATAGGTTGAGGATATCAACCTGAGCGAATTCAAGCTGGAATATATTTATTATTTTATACTTTATTTGCTTCTTTACCTTTATTACTAGGAATTTTTTATATTTTTAATGAAACTAATTATATGAATATATATATACTAAAAAATTATAATATAAATTTTTATTTATTATATTTTTCAATGATTATAGCTTTTTTAGTGAAAATACCAATATATTTTGTTCATTTATGATTACCTAAAGCTCATGTAGAAGCTCCAGTTTCTGGCTCAATAATTTTAGCTGGTATTATATTAAAATTAGGAGGTTATGGACTTTTACGTGTGATAGTTTTTTTGTCAAGAATAAGTTTAAAGTTAAATATTATTTGAGTAATTATTAGATTAGTAGGGGGATTTTATGTTAGAATTATATGTTTCTGTCAAGTTGATATAAAATCATTAATTGCTTATTCTTCAGTTGCTCATATAAGAATAGTAATTGGGGGGATTATAACAATAAATAATTGGGGGTATATAGGAGCTTATATTTTAATAATTGGTCATGGATTATGTTCTTCAGGGATATTTTGTTTAGCTAATATTAATTATGAACGTTTACATAGACGAAGATTATTTATTAATAAGGGGATAATAAATTTTATACCTTCTTTAACATTATGATGATTTTTATTAATATCCTCAAATATAGCAGCTCCTCCATCTTTAAATTTAATAGGGGAAATTAGATTAATTAATAGATTAGTAAGCTGATCATGATTTTCAATAATTATATTAATATTAATTTCTTTTTTTAGAGCAGGTTATAGATTATATTTATTTTCTTATACACAACATGGTAAAAATTATATAGGAATTTATAGATTTTTCACTGGAGTGTCTCGGGAATATTTATTACTAGCGTTACATTGATTACCTTTAAATTTTTTAGTAATAAAAATTGATTATAGAATAATTTGATTTTATCTAAATAATTTAAAAAAAATATTGATTTGTGGAGTCAAAAATATGAAATATTCATTTTAGATTATTAATAAAAATTCAATTTGTTTTATTAGATTTTTTTTTTTATTTTTTTTTAGTATAATAAGTTTTATTTTTATACTATATTTTATTATAAATAATATTATTTTATTTTTGGAGTGGGAAATTATTTCTTTTAATTCTATAAGAGTTTTAATATCAATTTTATTAGATTGAATATCATTATTATTTATAATATTTGTTTTATTAATTTCTTCAGTAGTAATTTATTATAGAAAAAGATATATATCTTCTGAGAAAAATTTAGAACGTTTTATTATGTTAGTTTTATTATTTGTATTATCAATAATTTTATTAATTATTAGTCCTAATATTATTAGAATTTTTTTAGGTTGAGATGGATTAGGTTTAGTTTCTTATTGTTTAGTAATTTATTATCAAAATGTAAAATCTTTTAATGCTGGAATATTAACTGTTTTATCAAATCGAGTTGGGGATATTTTTATTTTAATGGTTATTGCTTGAATAATAAATTATGGTAGATGAAATTATATTTTTTATTTAGAATTTATAAAAAATGATTATAGAATAATAATAATTAGAATTATAATTATTATAGCTGCTATAACTAAAAGAGCTCAAATTCCTTTTAGATCTTGATTACCTGCAGCTATAGCAGCTCCTACTCCTGTTTCTGCTTTAGTTCATTCTTCTACATTAGTTACTGCTGGTGTTTATTTATTAATTCGGTTTAATTTATTATTAATTGATATATTTTTTATTAAAATTTTATTATTATTATCAAGATTAACTATATTTATAGCTGGAATTTCTGCAAATTATGAATTTGATTTAAAAAAAATTATTGCTTTATCTACTTTAAGACAATTAGGTTTAATAATAAGAGTATTAAGAATAGGATATTCTGATTTAGCTTTTTTTCATTTATTAACTCATGCTATATTTAAAGCTTTACTTTTTATATGTGCTGGTGTTATTATTCATATAATAAATGATATTCAAGATATTCGTTATATAGGAGGTATTAGATTATATATTCCAATAACTTCTCTATGTTTAAATATTTCAAATTTAGCTTTATGTGGAATTCCATTTTTAGCTGGATTTTATTCAAAAGATATAATTTTAGAAATAGTAAGATTAAGAAGTTTAAATATATTAGTTTTTATTTTATATTATGTTTCTACTGGTTTAACAATATATTATACAATTCGATTATTAATATATTTAATAATTAATGATTATAATTTAATAAGAATTTATAATTTATATGAAGAAGATTATATTATATTAAAGGGTATATTTTTATTATTATTTATGAGAGTAGTAAGAGGGAGATTTTTAAGATGAATAATTTTTTTTTATCCTTATATAATTTATTTACCTTTTAATTTAAAGATAATAGTAATTTATGTTAGATTAATAGGTTTATTATTCGGTTATTTAGTTAGAAATATAAGTATTTATTCTGTAAATAAATTTATAAAAACTTATAAATTAAGAAATTTTTTATGTTTAATATGGTTTTTACCTAATTTATCTACATATGGGATAAATTATATTTTTTTAAATTTTGGATTAAAATTATTAAAAAATATTGATATAGGTTGAAGAGAATATTATAGAGGTCAAGGAATATTTATAATTATAAAAAAATATTCAATTATTTATAATTTTTTTCATATAAATAATTTAAAAATTTATTTATTTAGATTTATTATATGAATTGTATTTATTATTATAATTACTATAATATTAATTTAAATTTAAATAGCTTATAAATTAGAGTATAATATTGAAGATATTATGGAGATTAATATAATCTTTAAATATATATATATATAATAAATATAAATTATTATTGTTATTATTAATTTATTATTTATAAAAAAAATATATTTTATTTTTACAATGAAAATGTAAAGTTTTTTTTAAACTATATAAATATATATATATATATATATATATATATATTTATATATATATTATTATTATTATTAATTAAAAATAAGAAATATTAATGAATTTAATCACTATAAATTAAGTTAGCAGCTTAATTTTTATATATATTTCTTAATTGGAATTATTATTCAATATTATCATTAACAGTGATATACCTCTATTTTGGTTTCAATTAAAAATAAGGAGTAATTTTATACTCAAATTTTTAAGTCGAAATTAAATGCAATATTGCTTCTTATTTAAGATAAATTGAATTATCAATATTTTTTGATTGCAAATCAAATGTTTTTAAAATAAACTATAATCCTTAATTAAAATTATTTAGATCAATTTAATATATTTTGATTTCATTCATGGTATAAACCAATAATTAAAATAATAAAAAAAAAAAATCTAATTTTAGTTCAAATATAAAAATTTACTAATTTAAATAATGAGATAATAGGAAAAATTAATGCAATTTCAACATCAAAAATTAAAAAAATTACAGTAATAAGAAAAAAATGTAAAGAAAAAGGAATTCGAGCAGAAGAATTAGGATCAAAACCACATTCAAAAGGAGAACATTTTTCTCGGTCTATAAATGTTTTTTTTGATAAAATAACTGATAAAAATATTATAATATTAGAAATGAAAATAATAAGTAAAGAAAAATAAAATATTAAATTAATTATTTATATTAAAAATTTTTAAACTTTTTGATTGGAAGTCAAATATACTAATTATATTATATAAATAGTTAATTACCTCATCAATAAATTGAAATGTAAAGAAAAAGTCATACTACATCAACGAAATGTCAATATCATGCTGCTGCTTCAAATCCAAAGTGATGTGATATAGAAAAGTGATTTTTAGTGTGACGAATTAAACAAATTAATAAGAAAATTGTTCCAATAATAACATGAAGACCATGGAATCCAGTTGCTATAAAAAATGTAGATCCATAAATTCTATCTGAAATAGTAAAAGGTGCTTCATAATATTCATAAGCTTGAAGAATAGTAAAATAAATCCCTAAGCAAATAGTTAAAAAAAGTCTTTGTGAAGTTTGAGAATGATTATTTTCTATTAAAGCGTGATGAGCTCAAGTTACAGTAATTCCTGATGTAATTAAAATAATAGTATTAAGAAGAGGAATTTGAAAGGGATTAAAAGGAATAATATTGGTAGGAGGTCAAATTGATCCAATTTCAATATTTGGGGAAAGACTACTATGAAAAAAAGCTCAAAAAAAAGAAATAAAAAAAAATACTTCAGAAATAATAAAAAGAATTATTCCTCAACGAAGACCTTTTGAAACTAAAATTGTATGTTTTCCTTGATGAGTTCCTTCTCGGCAAATATCTCGTCATCATTGAAATATAGTTAATAGGGTAATTATATATCCTAGAATTAAAAGATTAAAATTAAAATTATGGAATCATTTAACTAATCCTGTTACTAAAGTTATTGTTCCAATAGCTCCTGTTAAAGGTCATGGACTGAAATCAACAAGATGATAAGGATGATTAGAATGTATTGTCATTAATTAACTTCTCTAGAATATAAAGTTCTTAAAATAGCAATTACATAAGATTGAATTACTGCTACTGCAGACTCTAAAATTAATAATAAAATTTGAATTCTAATTAGAATAAAAATTAAATAAGAAGGAAAATTAGGTCCTATTCCACTTAATAAAGTTATTAAAAGATGTCCAGCAATTATATTAGCTGTAAGTCGAATAGCTAATGTTCCTGGTCGAATAATATTTCTAATAGTTTCAATTAATACTATAAAAGGTATTAAAATATTAGGTGTACCTTGAGGAATTATATGAGTAAATATATGTTGAGAATTATTAATTCAACCAAATAATATAAATCTTAATCATAAAGGAAGAGAAATTGATAAAGATAAAGTTAAATGACTAGTTCTTGTAAAAATATAAGGAAATAAACCTAAAAAATTATTGAATAAAATGAATGAAAATATTGAAATAAAAATAAATGTTGATCCATTAAATCTATTAGTTCCTAATAAAGTTTTAAATTCATTATGAAGATTTTTTAAAATAAAATTTCAAAAAATAAAATAACGATTAGGAATTAATCAAAAATAATATGGGATAAATAATAATCCGATGAAAGTTCTTAATCAATTTAATGGTAAGTTAAATATATTTGTTGAGGGATCAAAAATAGAAAATAAATTACTTATCATTTTCAATATAAATTTTTAAAAGTTTTTTTATTAATTTTTAAAAAATTATTATTTTTATTAAAAATATAATAATTTATAATAATAAAAATAATAAAAATAATAATAAAAAAAATAAAAGAAAAAATTCAATTAATAGGTATTATTTGAGGAATAAAAGAATATTACATTGGTAATAATTTAAATTTGACATATTTATGTTATATTTTAACTAATTCTTTAAATATCATTAGAAGTAAATGCTAATTTACTATAAAATGGTTTAAGAGACCAGTACTTGCTTTCAGTCACCTAATGAAGAATAATTATTAATTCAATTAATAAAATTTTTAATTGGAATTCTTTCAATTACAATAGGTATAAATCTGTGATTAGCCCCACAAATTTCTGAACATTGTCCATAATAAATTCCAGGACGATTAATAAAAAAATTAGTTTGATTTAATCGTCCTGGATTAGCATCAATTTTTACACCTAATGAAGGAATTGTTCATGAATGAATAACATCTGTTGCTGTTACTATAATTCGAATTTGATTATTTATGGGTAAAATAATACGATTATCAACATCTAATAATCGGAAATTATTTAAAGATAAATTATTAGAAGAGATTATATAAGAATCAAATTCAATATTATTGAAATCAGAATATTCATAACTTCAGTATCATTGATGACCAATTGACTTTAATGTAATTAAAGGATTATTTAAATCATCTAAAAGATAAAGAAGACGAAGAGATGGTAATGCAATAAAAATTAAAGTAATTGCTGGAATGATAGTTCAAATTAATTCAATTATTTGATTTTCTAATAAAAATCGATTAGTATATTTATTAAAAAATAATCTTAATATTAAATATCCTACTAAAATTGTAATTATAATTAAAATAATTAAAGTATGATCATGAAAAAAAATAATTTGTTCTATTAGTGGTGATATACCATTTTGAAGATTAAAATTAGATCATGTTGCCATTTCTAAAAAAAGGATAATTCCTTTATAAATGGGGTTTAAATCCATTACATATAATCTGTCATATTAGAAGTTACTTAAAATAGGAAGTTCATTATAAGAATGTTCAGCAGGTGGAGTATTTTGATATCATTCAATTGAGGAATATATATTTAATGGAAATAAAATTATATTTTGATTAATTATCGAATTTCAAATAATAATTAAAAAAAATATAATTGCTAATAAAGAAATATAAGATCCTAAAGAAGAAATTACATTTCAAGAAATATAAACATCTGGATAATCAGAATATCGTCGAGGTATTCCAGCTAATCCTAAGAAATGTTGTGGAAAAAATGTTAAGTTTACTCCAATAAATATTACACAAAATTGGATTTTTAATAAATAAGAATTTAAAGTTAATCCTGTAAATAAAGGATATCAGTGAATAAATCCTCTTATAATAGCAAATACAGCTCCTATAGATAAAACATAATGAAAATGAGCTACTACATAATATGTATCATGAAGAGTTACATCAATAGAAGAATTAGCTAAAATTACACCTGTTAATCCTCCCACAGTAAATAAGAATACAAACCCTAATCTTCATAATATAGAAGGTCTATAATTAATTTGAGTTCCATGTAATGTAGCAAGTCATCTAAAAATTTTAATTCCAGTAGGTACTGCAATAATTATAGTGGCTGAAGTGAAGTAAGCTCGAGTATCAATATCTATTCCAACAGTAAATATATGATGAGCTCAAACTACAAATCCTAATAAACCAATTGCTATTATTGCATAAATTATACCTAAACACCCAAAAGTTTCTTTTTTTCCTCTTTCTTGTGAAATAATATGGGAAATTATACCAAATCCGGGTAAAATTAAAATATAAACTTCAGGGTGACCAAAAAATCAAAATAAATGTTGGTAAAGAATGGGATCTCCACCTCCAGCAGGATCAAAAAAAGAGGTATTAATATTTCGATCTGTTAAGAGTATAGTAATAGCTCCAGCTAAAACTGGTAAAGATAATAATAAAAGTAAAGCTGTAATTCCTACTGATCAAACAAATAAAGGTATTTGATCAAAAGATAAATTATTAACTCGTATATTAATAATTGTAGTAATAAAATTAATTGCTCCTAAAATAGAGGAAATTCCAGCTAAATGTAAAGAGAAAATTGCTAGATCAACAGATCTTCCTCCATGGGCAATATTAGAGGAAAGAGGGGGGTATACTGTTCATCCAGTTCCAGCTCCATTTTCTACAATTCTTCTTGAAATTAATAGCGTAAGAGAGGGGGGTAATAATCAAAAACTTATATTATTTATTCGGGGGAAAGCTATATCAGGAGCTCCTAATATTAAAGGTACTAATCAATTTCCAAATCCTCCAATTATAATTGGTATAACTATAAAAAAAATTATAATAAATGCATGAGCGGTAACAATAGTGTTATAAATTTGATCATCCCCAATTAAAAATCCTGGGTTACCTAATTCTGCCCGAATTAAAAGTCTTAGAGAAGTACCTACTATTCCTGCTCAAATTCCAAAAATAAAATAAAGAGTACCAATATCTTTATGATTTGTTGAGTAGAGTCATTTTCGCAATAAAATGGCTGAGTTTAATAAGCGATAAATTGTAAATTTATTTACGAGAGATTTCTCTTTTATTAATTAGTCTTATATTCAAAATTGATATAAAATTGCAAATTTTAAGGAGTAAAATAGTTTACTAAGGCTTAAAGAATATTTTCTTTATAAATAATTTTGAAGATTATTAGTTTAACTTAACTTAAAACCTTAAAAAAAATAAAAAGTATTAAAAATTATTCCTATAAAAGAAATTAAAGAAAAAAAATTAATAAAATAAAATAAATTATTATTAATATAAATTTTAATTCATTTTAATTTAAAATAATTAAATATAAATGTAGAATAGATAATTCGAATATAAAAAAATAATATAATTAATCTTATAAAAATAAAAATAAAAGTTAATAAAAAAATTTTATTTATAATTAAAAAATTAATAACAATTCATTTTGGGAAAAATCCAATAAAAGGAGGTAAACCTCCTAAAGATAAAAAATTAATAAATAATGAAATTTTAATTATTGAATTTATATTAATAATAAATATTTGATTAATAAAAAATAAGTTTAACATATAAAAAGAAAAACATATTATACTAATTAAAAAAGAATATATGATTAAATAAAATATTCATAAATTTTCTCTAATTAAAATAGAAGCTAATATTCACCCTAAATTATTAATTGAAGAAAAAGCTATAAGTTTACGAAGGGAAGTTTGGTTTAATCCTCCAATTCTACCAATAATTGTATTTAAAATTATTATAATAAATAAAAAATTTTTATTAATATAATAAGATAATAAAATTATTGGGGAAATTTTTTGTCATGTTATTAAAATAAAACAATTAAATCAAGATAAACCTTCAATAATATTAGGAAATCAAAAATGAAATGGAGTAGAACCTATTTTTATTAAGAGGGAGGAATTAATTATAATTGAGATAAAATTATTTATTTCAAAAGTTTTAAATAAAATTATTTTTAAAATAATAGAAAATAAAAAATTAACAGAAGCAATAGATTGAGTTAAAAAATATTTTAATGAAGCTTCTGAAGAAAATAAATTATTTGAGTTAGAAATTAAGGGGATAAATCTTAAAAGATTAATTTCAAGCCCAATTCAACACCCAAATCATGAATTAGAGGAAATAGAAATTAATGTTCTAAAAATTAAAAAAAAAAAAAAAAATATTTTATTAGAATTATTTATTTTAAAAATGAAATATAAGAAATAAAAATTTCTGTTAAAAATTATAATTTCTTTAATTAATTTATATATTTTAGTGTAAGATGCACAATAATTTTTGAAATTATTAGATATAGTTTAATTCTATAAAGTATAATAAAGGTAAAAAATTACATAATTTATCCTATCAGAATAATCCTTTTTATCAGGCACTTTATTTTTAAAAAAAAGGATTAACTTTATATTTGGGGTATGAACCCAAAAGCTTATTTTAGCTTATTTTTAA